TAAGCATTACACAATCTCCAAGATAATTTTTTTTTTGGAAAAAAGAGAATAGATTCTCTATTTTTATACCACATATCCTATAATTTGAATTTGACGCCTAAAACCGAAATAGTTTTTCAAAATCGAAAAGAATTTTTGTTAATTGTAATAAAATATAAAAAATGAAGTTATTATTATCTTATCCATTATTATCTTACTTATCAATAATTTTATTATACCCACTTGTTGATATTATGGAGGATCGAAATAAGGTTTTTTTATTTATGAAAAATAGTTATAATCAGAAAACGAGGCGATATGGATTGTGTTGATTCAAAAATTTGAATGTTTTAATCAAGGGTTCATACTGTAAGACTTGTCTGATTTTATCAATTATTTAGTATTAGAATTAGTTAGAATGATTTTTCTAGGACAAGATGAAAGATCTCATCGAAAACTTACAGCAGCTTGCCAAACAAAGGCTAAGAGAAAAAAGAGTAAAGGTATGACTGGCATAAAATCTACGATTGGACTCAAAAAGGCGTAGGCCTCAGGTAATTTGGCGAAGAAAAAACTACTCGAATAAAGGGCAGAATTAAGACAGATCAAACTAAAGATATTAAGCATAACAGACATTTTTTTTTTATTGCATTTTGATTGAGTTATTGATAGAAAAAAATACTTCTTTTTTTTGAACTTACTCACTCAATCAAAAAACCTTCTACTCTCCATTGAGAATAGAAGAAATTCTACTTTCATACAATATCTTAATGGAATTCTATGGAATGATCAATAAATTCATTTGAATTCTATATCTACACGTGTCAAAATACTAACAACAGAATCGACTTGATTTTTGAGCCAGTTGGGCTGGAATTGACGAACAATCAATAACAATATTAGTGTTTATTAGTGTGAAATCGAAATCGAAGTGGGGCGTGGCCAAGTGGTAAGGCATCGGGTTTTGGTCCCGCTATTCGGAGGTTCGAATCCTTCCGTCCCAGAGCATATGTAATTTATTTAAGATTGTATTTTTCTGTTTCTAAAGTTGAATATTGAATAGAATTTCATCCTTTCTGTTAATGATTTTAACCAAAATGAATCTTATCTTTTTTTTTTTCACATTTCATCCAATAAAGGAGGATATGTGTTCAAATGACACACGGATACAAGTCAATCTGTTGGAGATTTAGGCAAGATGGGGTTATAGATTCCACCTTTTTTGGAATTCAAAAGTGTACCGTTAATCATATATACATCCCCTAATATATTCATATTATAATATAGAATATTATAAAAGGAAGTTAGTTATTTTTTTATTTATCCCGCAAAAGACATTGGATTTTGCCAATCGAATCTATTATTAAATTTCGATTTTTTTATTGATTCTTCATTTATTATTAAATTAATGGTTGAGCTCAAAAAGAAAGGTGGATTTCTATTTCTTAGGGATGTTGCCGTTATTGTAAATTGTAAAAAAATGAACATTACATACTAATAATAACTTAAGATATATTCCATCTCCATGTATTGACTGTTCTAATTGAACCAATGACTATTCATGATTCCATAATCGAATCAACCGCATACTGGTTCCAAATTTGAGGAATGTTATGGTAAAACTTCGTTTGAAACGATGTGGTAGAAAGCAACGTGCGACTTGAAGGACATGATCCGTTGTGGATTCTTATATCCATCATTCTCTAATAAAGGATGCTCTTGACTCGACATCCTTTGTTCTGTTCCACTCGAACCCGCATTTCATTTTTTTCGGGGGGTGGGGGGGGGGTGCAATGGAAATAGTACATGATGAAGCTCGAGTAGTAAAGTATTGAGCTATTTCTCAAAGGAAAAGAGAAGGGTCTAGGGTTAGTGTCAATCAATAAGTTGCAACAACTTCGTAAGTATATCTTTGACATAGAAATCGAAAGGATCCAAATAAAACAAGTTTCAAATCCCAAAGGAAAATCGTTTGTTGGAATTGATAAAACCTTTTCGATAAAATGAAAATTATATATATCGTCGGGAATCCGCCGTTAGTATGATTCTATTCTTTGATAAAAAGAAATAACAAAAAAGGCATGTTGCTGCCATTTTTGAAAGGATTTAAAATCAACGAAGTAATGTCTAAACCCAATGATTCAAAAAAAAGAGAAAGATTTCCGGAACAAGGAAATACCCTTTTAATTGTCACAACAACTGTATTTGGATCAGAATACCGAATTCAAATCCATTCTAAATGAGACAAAAGGGTATTTGAGACTGCTCAATAAATAAAATGCCAAAGGATTTTCTTTTGAACTATTTGAGAGTTATTCAACTTGAGTTATGAGTATACAAACGATTTTCTTTTAGGAAATAAAGAAATGAAAAGGACTTACTTCTTAGTCTACTTCATTTGATGATTTTATGGACTTATTTGATTGGTCATTATAATTTATATATACCTAACTTTGAATCGTTTTTCTCGAGCCGTACGAGGAGAAAACCTCCTATACGTTTCCAGGGGGGGGTATTGTTG